GAGCGGTTAATGGGGACGGACTGTAAATTCGTTGGCAAAATGTCTACGCTGGTTCAAATCCAGCTCGGCCCAATAATTAACCAATATACCATAAGATAAGGTTATAGCACCTTATCTTATGGTCTTTCAATAAATTTAAGGTTGCTAAAAAATAAAAATTTATACTGGATCCCTTATTTTCCCTGGGATTGTAGTTCAATTGGTCAGAGCACCACCCTGTCAAGGTGGAAGTTTCGGGTTCGAGCCCCGTCAGTCCCGACGTATCCAAATCAATTCATCTCTTCCTTACAATATGTGACTCGCCTAAGGTAAGATCTTTTTATGCATAGTATATCCTTAGATAACTACTATACTATGTATATATAGTTTTGCTTCGCTTGGAATAAATTTCCTATCATATGGCTTCCTTGAAATATCCAGTTTAATTGAAATAATACGATTTATATAATACATTACTCCACCCAATTGAATTGAAAATAAGGATGTTTTGATTTGAAATAGTCCAGCATTGCATTGCAGAACAATCTATAAAACAATTGATACGCTTTGATTCCTCAACGCAACAATTCAGTAGTTCCTCTATAGTCCACTTCTTCTACACACTACGAGTGAAAGGGAAAATGAAATGAGAAGACTACCATTAAAGCAGCCCGAGTGATACTTATTAAATTCATGTGAATTATGTCCCCTATCTCTATATGAAGAGATTATATAATTTTTCCTCACTAATAATAAAATGGCAAAGAATCAAAAATGTATTATGACCAAACACTTATGATATATGTGTGTGCAAATAATGTATAAAAAAAAAAAAAGCGTATATGGTTGAATGGTAAAATTTCTCTTTGCCAAAGAGAAGATGCGGGTTCGATTCCCGCTATTCGCCGAAGAAATTAAAGTAATTTATTTTATAGGATTAAGTATTCGGTATACAAGCGGAGACAGGATTTGAACCCGTGACCTCAAGGTTATGAGCCTTGCGAGCTACCAAACTGCTCTACCCCGCGCTGAAGAGAAGAACTAAAAAATAAACAAGAATGGAATGCGTCCCTTTTCTACAGAGAATACTCTGTAGAAATAGAATTCCTCTATGATCATCGACCATAGAAATTAAGGGCTAATCTTTACCAACTTGATCTTATTGCTCCCGGCAACAAACATGCATGAACCATTTCACGAAGTATGTGTCTGGATAGTCCAAAGTCGCGATAAATAGCTCTTGGTCTTCCGGTCGAAAAACAACGTCGATGAAGGCGTGTCGGTGCACTATTCCGAGGGGGGGATTGTAACTTCTCATAAATTTCCCATTTGTAACTCAAGGAGGTAGTTTTACTTATTTCTTTTTTTGAGGATCGACGAATCAAATGATATTTCTGTTCCAATTTTTGCTTCTTCTTCTCCCTCTGAATCAAACTTTTCCTTGCCATAAAGGTTGAGTTCCTATTTATTAGTATCCATGATAAAAGTCGAATCCTAGATGTATAAATATAAGAAGGTGAACCTCATCCCCATCAAAAAATAAAAAATTAAATCCAATACATTAAAAATTAACCAAATTTCCCCAATGTAGAAGCAATCAAGAAAGCAGCGTGAATATACAACCTACAGAAAGTTGAAAGCGGGTCAATTCAACCAAACGTGCTTGCCCAATGGAAAGGGCCACTGGTTTATTTCTCCAGCAAAAGTTTCCTTACAATACACAGTACATTAAGAACATAAATCAAGTAGCCCTAACAATATAGTATTTAACCAACCGGACAACCAGATTATTCGACCCGCATTTCTTGGCCAAACCTCCTGGGCGAAATAAAGATGATGGGGAATTGACCAAAATGGTCACTAAATACTTTTCTAAAAAATATACTCCAAATACTGGTATGAATATAAAAATCATGAGCATCAGCGTGTAGGTTCCAGATCCATGTGGTAGTATCAGGCCCTTTAGCTATAGCTATTGTTCCTTTTTGATGGGAATCAATAATAAATATAAACCCGATTCCATTTCATCTTAATGTAGTAGTATATCAACAAAGGGAACTATTCTGATTTCATTGAAGTTCCAGATTAAAATACCTTGATAAATTTGGATTTAATTCTGATACAAAGAATAAAAAATATCCAATAATCTAGAATATATATAATATGAATGACTCGCAATTAACTCAGTTTTTGGGTCATAATGGGTTATGTAGGAAAGATGGCCGAGTGGTTCAAGGCGTAGCATTGGAACTGCTATGTAGGCTTTTGTTTACCGAGGGTTCAAATCCCTCTCTTTCCACACCTTCACTTACTTCACTTAGTTGACTAAAAAAAAAATAGATACATTTATTCCTACAGTTAGACCTTTCTTTGATATGGATTCTTTATTCAAAATTTCTATTATAAAATTTCTATTATATAGTAGAAATGGGAAAAACCCGGGCCAAACCTTATTTATTTCTTAATCCCCTTAACCTTAGGACTCGACAAAGGAGATTAAATTTGTTCTAATTTTTATTTTAGGTAGATTTAAGTCTGACGAGAATAATATTCTACAACTAGCAATTCATTTATTTTCAAACCGATCCATTTACTATCTATTATTTTATTTACTAATCCTTTATATTGTAATGGGTGAAGGGTCAAATGGTTTGGTAATCCCTCATGAGGGTATGAATTGAGATAATTTTGAATCAGAGTTCTGGATTTTAGTTCATCCTTCACTGTAATAATATCTCGGGGTTTGCAGCGGTAACTTGGTATATCTACAATACGCCCATTAACTAAAATATGTCGATGGTTTACTAATTGACGGGCTGCGGGAATAGTCAAAGCCATCCCCAATCGAAAAAGGATGTTATCCAAACGCATTTCAAGTAATTGGAGTAAAACTTTACCTGTTGATCCCTTGGCTTTTCTGGCGATACGAACATATTTAAGTAATTGTTGTTCGGTAAGACCATAATGAAAACGCAATTTTTGTTTTTCTTCTAGGCGAATACAATATTGAGATTTTTTCCCCCAACGCAATTGGTTTCTAAGATCACTTCTGGATCTAGGCCTTTTATTAGTAAGTCCTGGTAAAGTACCCAGCCGACGTATTTTTTTGAAACGAGGTCCTCGGTAACGTGACATAAAGACTCCTTGTTTAGAAAAATTGAATAAAATATTAATAATAATAAAATAAATGGGTAAAAGCCGACTATCGGAATCGAACCGATGACCATCGCATTACAAATGCGATGCTCTAACCTCTGAGCTAAGCTGGCCACATAAGATAAAATTTATATGCCAGATTGGAATGCTAATAATATGTTGATAGATAGATAATTTGGATTTGTTCATAACAATTCTCATATTAACTGAAAGAAAAAAGGGATTTCAATGTATACAATCGATATTTTCCAATCGTGGATAAAGAAAGCAACCTTTCGTCATCAATTTTCTGGAATGAATTCCATATTAATTTTCCCATTCACCCACAATAAAGGAGTTATTAAGATTATTTTTTGGGTTTGGTATATCTAATCCTAAATTGCCCCAATTTTTATGAAATATAAGATGTTCATTGAATGATAAGAAATTTCCATTTATATAATTACCAATTTTTAATTTTAGGTATTCTTAGTTAATGAAAGTATGTGTTATGATCTAGACTAGAAATTAATATGTATGTTTATTCATTTCTTATAATTTATAAAAGAAAAGAGGCTCATACAAAAATTAATAAGGTGCCAGGAACCAGATTTGAACTGGTGACACAAGGATTTTCAGTCCTCTGCTCTACCAGCTGAGCTATCCCGACCATTCCCGACGTATTATCCTCATTTTTTTTAGAGGTTTTTATTAGAGGACTGGGGTATATGTCAATTAAAAGTAATTTTTTAGTTCTCACGAAAAAAGGGATAGGATGGATAAAAGGTAAAATCAAATAGACTTTTTGGGGATAGAGGGACTTGAACCCTCACGATTTTTAAAGTCGACGGATTTTCCTCTTACTATAAATTTCTATAAATTTAAATTTTGCCGTTATTGACATGTAAAATGGGACTCTATCTTTATTCTCGTCCGATTAAGCAGTTCTTCAAAAGATCTATCAGACTATGGAGTGAATGGATTTGATCAATGTGGAATCGATTCACACCCACTCTTCTTTTTTTTTTATTAGGTCATCATTAATCGTTTTTTTTTTGATATAGTATTGAATACATATGTATATACGTTTATCCTTGATCCTTTCTGAAGTTTTGATGGAAAAGATCCTTGGACCAACAACAAGGTGGCCAACTCCATTTGTTAGAACAGCTTCCATTGAGTCTCTGCACCTATCCTTTTTACTTTACGAACTTTCCCTTTCTTTGTTTTCGTAAAACAGGATTTGGCTCAGGATTGCCCCTTTTTATTAATTCCAAGGTTTCTCTGAATTTGAAAGTTATCACTTAGTAGGTTTCCATACTAAGGCTCAATCAAATTAAGTCCGTAGCGTCTACCAATTTCGCCATACCCCCCTTTGTTGACTTCTCCTGGAATCATTGAATTAAACCGATTCCTAATCTCGAAAAAGTGTTTTTTATATCTTATATAGGAAATATTCATATTTGGTCCAATCAAAAGGGTCGATTCTTTTTTTATCATGTATCTAATTTCTTGTCAAAAAAAAAAAAAATATATATATATATATTTTTCATGACCCAAGATCAGAACTCAAAGAAATCTTTGAGTTCTATTGTTTCTATATGATATTTATAATCTATCAATGACGAGTTTCATTTCGTTTTTCTCTTTGGGATGATAAAAGACCTACTTAACTCAATGGTTAGAGTATTGCTTTCATATGGCGAGAGTCATTGGTTCAAATCCAATAGTAGGTAAAACTTATGACTCCAATATCTAATAAGTTTTTGATCCACCCTCTTTTATTTTATTTATTTTTATTTGAATTTATTTTATATCTTTTCTATTTCATTTATTCAAATTGCTCTTCATTTCGAAGTTAATAGCCTTCGCGGTAGCTTCCTTTA